TATAGTAATGCTATGAATGACCCAGTATCGAATACTGGTAATAATATCCGCAAAAGAACGTTCTCCTGTGCTTCCAGACATGTTGAGCTCCGCATATTCTTGTACAGTCAGGGGGGGGCCGATTCCGTAAAAGATTAAATCAGTAAATGGAAATTTACTGAAACCAATCTTTGTGAGATCGTCAATATTGTACCAAGGGTGTTTTTAGAGTATACCGAATCAGTATAGCTATCCTTCTTCTGACACAGCAATGCAATTTCACAATCAATATCGAAATGAAGTGTTAGATAATTTCTTTCTTCTTTTCTTGTTGCTTGTCGATGTAGAATTTTGTACCATTTAATATAAAATTCCTCAAATTCCTGTAGTATAAGGATTTTCTTCAGTAGAAACTGAAGATCAAGTAAAATGTGAATTCGACAGGTTGGTTTCCAATAATTTATGAAGGAGATTCTCATATTCTTACGATTCAATTAGACGTTACATCTAAAAACATACGTTTTGTGGTTGTATAAGATGTTTTTTGTTGGAATCTTTTTTTTTTTTTTTAGGAATTGGTTGGCCACCCAGTAACAAGTAACAATAGTAGATTCAATGAAAGAAAGAGGAACAACGAATAAATAAAAAACAATAAATATTCGTGATGCACGCATTATTCTATTAGCCCCCCAAGGGGGTCCTTCGTGACCTAATTACAAAGATGGGTCTTTGTAATATGGAAAGATAAAATGTAAAACCCAGTTTCGATTGATCTTATCGTGCGATACTTTTTTCTTTTCAATCGCGAGATTATGTGAATGAACTACTACTGAGTTCGCTTTAAAGTAAAAAAAAAAAAGTGCATTAGAAGTGTCGTTCGAAAAAAAAAAATGGATTCGATATTTCGATACAATAAAAAACAATCAAACTTATTTTCCAATTTTATTCCAGAGTGATTCAAAGAGAGTTTCATTTTGTGAATGAAGTTATAAAAAACGTTCTTATTATTACTTTATTTATAATTTCTAATATTCTATATATACATATAGTTAGTTATATACATATATTAGTTCAGTCAACTCAAGAGTTGACCGATGAATCTATTGATTCAAAAGCGTGGGATGGGTAAATGTCACAGATGATTAATTGATTTCTTACTTATGTTACTCTATTTTTATTAGTATCGTCTATAATAATTGATGAATCAAATATTTTCAATTGAATTTATCCTTTCAATTGGTTGGTATTTTTGTTTATCCTCGTATCTTTCAAAAATTGAAACTTAGGGAAGTGCTTTAGAAACATATGTATAAAAAGAACATATTTCATTTAGCCTTTTCATGCCTACTATAACTAGTTATTTCGGTTTTCTACTAGCATCTTTGACTATAACCTCAGCTCTATTTATCGGTCTGAGCAAGATACGACTTATTTGAAATTAATTTAATGAACAATTTATAAAAAAATCTTTCTATGGTAGTTCATATATTCTCCAGTCCCTTACCAATTCTTGGTCATTGAGATGTATAGTCAATACAGATTAATATTTAAGGATAAATATTACCTCTCCCTTCCCCCTTTCAAACAAATTGAAATGATTGAAGTTTTTCTATTTGGAATCGTCTTAGGTCTAATTCCTATTACTTTGGCTGGATTATTCGTAACTGCCTATTTACAATACAGACGTGGTGATCAGTTGGATCTTTGATTAATTAACATCTCGTTTTTTATTGACCTCCTACTTCCTTTAATCCGCGGGAGGTCAAAATTAGGTTGCTGCTCAATTATTTTAGTGTAATTTTGACCTCCCGCGATTAACAAGAACACAGAATCACGCCCTGTAGGATTTGAACCTACGACATCGGGTTTTGGAGACCCACGTTCTACCGAACTGAACTAAGAGCGCTTTATTATCACAATAAATATTTTGTAACCCCAATTTATCTTGCATATATATATACTATAAAAAATAAAAATGAAATATTTATTTAATTATGTATGTACAATTTTATTAATTGATCTCAATTGATCCCTCGTTACTGCTCAGAAGATAAGTAATAGGTAGGGATGACAGGATTTGAACCCGTGACATTTTGTACCCAAAACAAACGCGCTACCAAACTGCGCTACATCCCTTTCAATTGGTCTACAGTGTCATTGTAGAGAATCCCTGTCTTGTTTTCCACATCTTTATTTCCTACATTGATATACGCAAACTATCTTATCATTTCTTCCTTCTTCCTTTTGGTCTCGTATATCATATAACAAACATATAATATGGTAAAAGACTTATATAAAGTATGAAATAAATATGAAATCTACCACAAAAAATTAATATTTTTTTAGGAATTTAAGGCGGAAATGGACGTATTTTTTTCTTTTAATAAATATCTATTTTGTACATTTCAATTTGAATTAGGAACTCCGCGTACAAGTGGTAAGTCATTAACTACATATACACATCCGGTCATATATGTATTACCATTATATATTACAAATTACAATAAAATTACAATAACGAATACAGAAAGAGGAGTTTTTAAAATGCGAGATCTAAAAACATATCTCTCCGTGGCACCGGTAGTAAGTACTCTATGGTTCGGGTCTTTAGCAGGTTTATTGATAGAGATCAATCGTTTTTTTCCGGATGCGTTGATATTCCCCTTTTTTTCATTCTAGCTATTGATATGGGAAGGGGGAAGAAGATTAGAGATACAATCAAATATCTGTAACTAATCCCTACCCCTCCCTTCTTTTTTTCTTTGTTTTTTTTTTTACTTTTCTAAAAAAAAAAAAAAAACAAAGAAAAAGCGGTTTCACCCTCAGTGAAACTATGAACTCGGGCTCAGGCTCAAATTAAATTAATAATAGAATGGAAATGCGGTGGTTGGGGCAACAATATCATACAAGATACTTAACTGAAAATGAAATACTGTACGGCAATTAAAAATTAGAAATATAGTTAGAAATCATTATATTACTTATTATTTCATTATATTACTTATTATTTATTACTATTATTATTTATTACTATATTGATATATTGATTGCAACAAAATATTTCTTTCATAATTTGATTTCGAGTTACCTGCTTCTATTTTTGTGTCCTTTCTTCTTCCTTGCTTCGGGTCGGAAAATTAAAGAATTGAGTGAATCAAAAACCAAAGGAGGTTCATGGCTAAGGGTAAAGATGTCCGAGTAACGGTTATTTTGGAATGTACCAGTTGTGTTCGAAATCGTGTTAATAAGGAATCAATGGGCATTTCCAGATATATTACTCAAAAGAATCGACACAATACGCCTAGTCGATTGGAATTGAGAAAATTCTGTCCCTGTTGTTACAAACATACGATTCATGGGGAGATAAAGAAATAGATCGAACCGATCGCTCGTGTGTCAGTTTTCCAAGGAAGATGCAAAATTACATATTATATATAACAATATATATATATAATTTCTTTTTTAATTTATTTAAATATAAACAAATATTTTAATTTATTTAAATATAAACAAATAAATATAAACAAACCAAATCCTATTTCGATCGGATCAAAGATGATGTAGAATTAAGAAATAGGATTGGGATTTTCAGGATAAGGAATAAACAAACCATGGATAAATCCAAGCGAATCTTTCTTAAATCTAAGCGATCTTTTCGTAGGCGTTTGCCTCCGATCCAATCGGGGGATCGAATTGATTATAGAAACATGAGTTTAATTAGTCGATTTATTAGCGAACAAGGAAAAATATTATCTAGACGGGTGAATAGATTGACCTTAAAACAACAACGATTAATTACTATTGCTATAAAACAAGCTCGTATTTTATCTCCGTTACCTTTTCTTAATAATGAGAAACAATTTGAAAGAAGCGAGTCAACCGCTAGAGCTGCTGGTCTTAGAACCAGAAAAAAAATAGGTTGACTCTTCAATTGAATTGAATCAAAATGAAATTCCAATCCAAACTCAAATGCGGATTGACGTTTTTTTTTTTTTTGTTCGAAAAATCGTAAAATCGAAATGTCCTGTCGTAAGAAAAAAAATGGGAGAAGAGGAATAAATATTTTTTATTTAACGTCTTTCTTTGATGACTTTATCATATTTTATCATACTAATTTCTACTCTACCTTCCCAGAGTTCATTCTCCAAGGAACTCCATTTAATCTATTCCAACGGATTCCTTCCAATCTCTTTATTTTATGATCTCATTGGAAATCATATAAAGACAACTCTTATTTAATATAGCTATTTGTGCAAGTATTTTACGATTAAGAAGTAACTGTCTCTTGTACAGATTGTGTATAAATTTACTATAACTGAAGTATACTATATTCTCGCGAATTACTGCATTTATCCGAGTGATCCACAACCGACGAAAATCTCTCTTTTGTCTACCTCTATCCCGATGAGCCGAAACCAAAGCTCTTATTTTCTGTTGAGTAATAGTACGAGTAAGTCTTGAATTAGCCCCTCGAAAGGTTGATGCAAATAAACGAATTTTTGTTCTACGTCTTCGAGCTATATACCCTCGTTTAATTCTGGTCATTGAATAAATGAAACTTTGATGAATAACTAATCGATTTCCTTTCTTTCAGTTATTCCCTTCCCCTAGTCTATTAATAACAAAACGGATTCTTCCAATGTATAAAATTTAAATTCCAATGGCTTTTGCTACTATAACCTTCCCGACCACGATTTTTTTTTTCTAGGTGAAATGCCTATAAAAAATTGTATTGATATTAGGTATCAAAAACACATAAAAGTAGTAAATATAAATGGATATAGTGGGTTCCATCGTTTCTATGGTTACTTCTTAAACGGTGAGGTCCTCTCTATACACCGGAGCCCTTCTTTCATTTAATCAATGTTATTGTTAACTTGTACAGTTCACACTCTTTGGCTCTACCCATAATTATCCAGTACGAGGTCTTTCACAATGAGATCTACTTATACAGTAACGGTATTTAATTATGAAGATTAGCTGAGTAGCTGACCCTGTTAGTCCGTTCTTGCAAGAGTAAGGCATAATTTTTCTGCTTTTTAAAATAGTATTTCCCCTGCTTAATGGATATCATTTGCTATCAATGGAGAATTCTTTCTCATCTTAAATTTAAAACGGAGTTGATTGGATTTGCACCAACGGAAACCATACATTTGATACCACAATAGAAGGATAGATCTTTTTGATTTTTAGATATTGAATGGAGTTCTTCCATTCTAGTCTATTCACTGGTACTGATCGTTGATACTGGATCAATTGTTTTCTTTCTTTTGTCCTAGCCCATGATCTGAACGAGTCGCACATACACCCTAGTACATGTTCCTCGTCGCTGAGGACATCCCCCAAGAGCGGGCGATTTCGTGACATTTCTGATTGGCTGTCTTGTGTTTCTAATAAGTTGTTTAATAGTTGGCATATTGAATCATATACATAATGGGCTGGTTTAGATCGATCTTAACCGGATGATTATGAATTATTTTTTATTTCTATATTAATAGATTAATGAATAGAATATTAAATTAATGAATAGAATATTAAATCCGGTAAGAAGATAAAATCTCAAATCACCAATTCGTCTTAAATTTTTGTTATTTTTTCTTTTTTATTCAGTCGCTACAAGATCAACAATTCCATGAGCTTGGGCTTCTGTTGCTGACATAAAAACATCTCTTTCCATATCTTCGGATACAACCCATAAGGGTTTGCCTGTCCTTTGTACATAAACCCTTGTGATGGTTTCGCGCATCTTCAAAAGTTCTTCCGCTTCCAAGATAAATTCTCCCGTCTGTGCCTCATAAAAAGAACTAGCAGGTTGATGGATCATTACCCTGATGATATAACATAATAAATGTTTATTCTATCTCGCATGATGATAAGGTGAAGAGATAAAGAATAATAAAATATATAATTGAACAACCGTACAGGCATCTTTTACGCATTGCATACGGCTCTATAATGGAATTCGTTTTTACCTTACTTAAATATCAAATAAATTAAATATAGGGTCTATCAGACTCGGGTTGGTAAATGATCCAATAACCACCCTTCTTTTTGTTTTTGGAGTAGTTCAAAAATACTATGATGGCTCCGTTGCTTTATATATTTATTTCGTCTGTTATTTAGCAATCCCAAAGTTTCTTTTTTTTTTTTTTCAAATAAAAAAACAAGATTTTTTTTTTATTTTCATATTCTTTCATAACCTAAATATTGTTAAGAGCCTCCCGGCGTGAAAACAAAAAAGTTTGTGACGCTGAAATAGGCCTCCCGATAGATTAGATAAAATCGGAAATACCTTTTATCTCATACTACTCTTTCGATACATAATTTAAGGGTTAAAAAAATTTATCATATCGAATTCGAAGTGCCATGCTATTATTACTTAATATTAATATTTCATATAGCGCGAAGGCATAGTCTTCTTTTTTCTCTCAAATCAAATAAAAAACTCATTGGCGCCAAGCGTGAGGGAATGCTAGACGTTTGGTAATTTCTCCTCCGACCAGAATAAAAGATCCCATTGAAGCGGCTAATCCCATGCATATTGTCTGTATATCTGGTCGCACAAATTGCATAGTATCATAAATAGCTACTCCGGGTATTACCCATCCGCCAGGAGAATTTATAAACAAATATAGATCTTTGGTATCATCCTCTATACTGAGATATACCATAAGACCAATAAGTTGATTCGAGATCTCGCTATCAACCCCTTGGCCTAAAAAAAGTAATCTTTCTCGATAAAGTCGGTTGATTGGGATAAAGTTGTATCCCTTAGAAACCGTACATGCACCTTTTGATGCATACGGTTCAACAAAAATAACGAAAAAAAAAAAAAGAATCAATGTGTAGATGTAGATTCTAGCGCTTTCTTTTATTTATTTATTTTTTTTTTTTTCATACCAGGCTTTTAACTTATAAAAAGGGGCTTTTCTTTCATTTTTCAAAAAAGATGGGTTTTGTCCTGTTTTGTTTATCTATAAAAAAAATTACTAAATTTATCTAACTAACTTTTCATTGATGTATTGTTTCATCGAGATACAATCTCAATCGCGATGTAATTTTCTTGTTCCTGAATGGGCTTCTTCAATTTTTTTAGGTTTATGCTCTACTCCGAGTAAAGATCCGCCCGATTTGGATTTGCACATATATGACAAATGCCCCAATACCACGTCCTTTTGCTACGACTTCCTTTTTACAATTTATTTCATGTCTTACAACAGATATTCAATGCATTCATCATATTACTCGATTGATTAACAGTTTGAGATCACTTCTATTATAAATATATAAAGAAATAGAATATGATAGAAATAGTAATCATAAATAGATTTTTTACCGGTTTTTTTCTAAACGGAGCCTGGATACTTCATTTTATTGGCCTAACCAAGATAACCATAAATTATTCTAATTGATAATATTAATCTGTATACCCTCCCGAAAAAATGGATCTAATTGAACTTCACGCTCCAAATTTTTGATAATTCAATCAATCTTTCTTGGGCGAAGGGGAGGATATCTCGATCGGGGAAGAGAATGGGGAAATACCATATGACCCAATATATCTGACAAGTCGCACTATACGTCAATCCACAATGCATCTTCCTCTCCAGGACTTCGAAAAGGTACTCTTGGAACACCAATAGGCATTAAATAAAAGAAAAATTAAGTACTATATCTCACTTTGATGTGAAAGCGTAACAATGGATTTAGTGTCCTACTAATATTGGCCTTTATCATAATCATATTTTATCCATAGATTGACTAAGTTTATAAAAAAAGATAAAGAAGACAAAACAAAATGAATAAAGGAAAATTATTACAAATAAGTCCTTTGAATGATGAACAAATATATATATGCATTCACTCATATAAAATGGTATCAACTCCCCTACCATTGCGTATTGGTACTTATCGGGTGTAGAATAGATCTGCTTCTTTTTGTTCCTACGAACAAAATAGTTTCATTATTACTAAAAGTAATTGAAAAGAATCAAACAAATCAAACAAATATTAATTCTTTCCCCAAGATAATCCACTAAAAAGAGGGTCCACAGCATAGTTTTTTCCAATGCAATAAAGTTACATTGTGTCTATTTTTCATTGATAAAGGGGTATTTCCATGGGTTTGCCTTGGTATCGTGTTCATACCGTCGTATTGAATGATCCCGGTCGTTTGATTTCTGTCCATATAATGCATACAGCTCTGGTTGCTGGTTGGGCCGGTTCGATGGCTCTATACGAATTAGCAGTTTTTGATCCTTCTGATCCTGTTCTTGATCCAATGTGGAGACAGGGTATGTTCGTTATACCCTTCATGACTCGTTTAGGAATAACCAATTCATGGGGCGGTTGGAGTATCACAGGGGGTACTGTAACGAATCCGGGTATTTGGAGTTACGAAGGTGTGGCCGGGGCACATATTGTGTTTTCGGGCTTGTGCTTTTTGGCAGCTATCTGGCATTGGGTGTATTGGGATCTAGAAATATTTACTGATGAACGTACAGGAAAACCCTCTTTGGATTTGCCTAAGATCTTTGGAATTCATTTATTTCTATCAGGGGTGGCTTGCTTTGGTTTTGGTGCATTTCATGTAACAGGATTGTATGGTCCTGGAATATGGGTGTCCGATCCTTATGGACTAACTGGAAGGGTACAATCCGTAAATCCAGCGTGGGGTGTGGAGGGTTTTGATCCTTTTGTTCCGGGAGGAATAGCCTCTCATCATATTGCAGCAGGGACCTTGGGCATATTGGCGGGTCTATTCCATCTTAGTGTACGTCCACCTCAACGCCTATACAAAGGATTACGTATGGGAAATATTGAAACCGTCCTTTCCAGTAGTATTGCTGCTGTCTTTTTTGCCGCTTTTGTAGTTGCTGGAACTATGTGGTATGGTTCAGCAACTACCCCGATTGAATTATTTGGTCCCACTCGTTATCAATGGGATCAAGGATACTTCCAACAAGAAATATATCGAAGAATTGGTGCTGGGTTGGCTGAAAATCAAAGTTTATCTGAAGCTTGGTCTAAAATTCCCGAAAAACTAGCTTTTTATGATTACATCGGCAATAATCCGGCAAAGGGGGGGTTATTCAGAGCGGGCTCAATGGACAACGGGGATGGAATAGCTGTTGGGTGGTTAGGACATCCTATCTTTAGAGATAAAGAGGGGCGCGAACTTTTTGTACGTCGTATGCCTACTTTTTTTGAAACATTTCCGGTTGTTTTGGTAGACGGAGACGGAATTGTTAGAGCCGATGTTCCTTTTAGAAGGGCGGAATCTAAATATAGTGTCGAACAAGTAGGTGTAACTGTCGAGTTCTATGGCGGCGAACTCAACGGAGTCAGTTATAGCGATCCCGCTACTGTGAAAAAATATGCTAGACGTGCTCAATTGGGTGAGATTTTTGAATTAGATCGTGCTACTTTGAAATCCGATGGTGTTTTTCGTAGCAGTCCACGGGGTTGGTTTACTTTTGGACATGCTTCGTTTGCTTTGCTCTTCTTCTTCGGACACATTTGGCATGGTGCTAGAACCTTGTTTCGAGATGTTTTTGCTGGTATTGATCCAGATTTAGATGCTCAAGTGGAATTTGGAGCATTCCAAAAACTTGGAGATCCAACTACAAGAAGACAAGTAGTCTGATACAATATGCTTTGTTACTTGTTACTTTTCATTTTTATTTTCTTTTTGTGATTTTGAGATGGGGTACCAGATAAATCTTGATTTGAATCACTGCCTTTTCTTTGACTCTTGTTCTTTATTTATCCGGGAGACGATCCCAAATAAACAGGTATGGAAGCTATAATTGTAAACCACGATCGAATCTATGGAAGCATTGGTTTATACATTCCTTTTAGTCTCAACTCTAGGAATAATTTTTTTCGCTATCTTTTTTCGAGACCCGCCTAAAGTTCCAACTAAAAAGGTGAAATGATTTGTCATTATCTCAATTGAAGTACGGATCCTCCAAATATTGGGAGGATCCGTACTTCAACTAGTCCCCGTGTTCCTCGAATGGATCTCTTAGTTGTTGAGAGGGTTGCCCAAAAGCAGTATATAAGGCGTACCCAGTAAAACTTACAAGTAAACCAGATAAAAAGATGGCAACTAGGGTTGCTGTTTCCATGATTATATAGTTTTAAGACATTATAAAGTTTTAAGACCACAATGGATCTATGATAAGATCATTTATTTACAACGGAATGGTATACAAAGTCAACAGATCTTACTGAATATAAAATATTATGGCTACACAAACCGTTGAGGGTAGTTCTAGATCTGGCCGCCCAAAACGAACTAATGCGGGGAGTTTATTGAAACCATTGAATTCAGAATATGGTAAAGTAGCTCCTGGGTGGGGAACTACTCCTTTGATGGGTCTCGCAATGGCTCTATTCGCGATATTCCTATCTATTATTTTGGAGATTTATAATTCTTCCATTTTACTGGATGGAATTTCAATGAATTAGATTCACAAGAACCATTAACTGGCTTTTTCAATACAAAGTGAAGCGTTTAGGTTTCTGATTTTTATCCCGTTCTATTTTGGTAGTTTGACCGTGGAATTTCTTTGTTTCTGTATTTCCGGAATATGAGTGTGTGACTTGGTATAAATGATCCTATGGATAGTACAGAGAATGGGTCTGTCATCTTGATAGAGATGGTTTTACTTCGTCGGATATTCATTCTAGTATCTGGAGCACGGAATATATGAAATAGATTATTATTAGAACTATGATTCATACTTAAAGACCTCGTGTCCGGACTTCAAATTTTTTTTTTTTCAAAGAGTTAGAAGTTATAAATAGAAATATTTTTATTCTTTCAAACTTTCGTTTATGCTTATTTTGATCAAAGGACAAAACAAAGGTTTCTTTGGTTTGGATTTTTAGTCATTATATCTATTCATTGAATAAGTGATGATCCAATGGTTCTTACTCAGGGAATTTTGGGACTTAGACTTAGTTTGAAAGGGTTTTATTGAATCATCGTGGTTTTAGTATGAATCTGAGGTTTTAATCAATTCATAGGGTCTTAACAAGAGAATTCCTATCAATAATAAAGAAAACAGCAGTAAAGCCGCATTACACATAAATAACACCAAAGAAAATAGGTAAATAGAAGATTCAAGAGGCCTATAACGATCAATATATAGACGAATGAGCCGACTTGATTTTTTGGCATTATAACCACAAAGAAGAGCTTTCGGATTTTTATTCTTTAGTATCTTCAAAAAAAAATTGAATCATAAATCATAGAATTAATAAATTTCAAACTTTATATTACACACATCCGTTAGAACTAGTATTTGGGTGTTTCTGTTTGAGCCGTACGAGATGAAATTTTCATATACGGTTCTCCGGGGGGGTCCCCTTGATTTACCTATCTCAATAAAATCTATGATTGGTTCGAAGAACGTCTTGAGATTCAGGCAATTGCCGATGATATAACTAGTAAATATGTTCCTCCTCACGTCAACATATTTTATTGTCTAGGGGGAATTACGCTTACTTGTTTTTTAGTACAAGTAGCTACCGGGTTTGCTATGACTTTTTATTATCGTCCGACCGTTACGGAGGCCTTTGCTTCTGTTCAATATATAATGACTGAAGCTAATTTTGGTTGGTTAATCCGATCAGTTCATCGATGGTCGGCAAGTATGATGGTCCTAATGATGATCCTGCACGTATTTCGCGTGTATCTCACCGGCGGCTTTAAAAAACCTCGTGAATTGACTTGGGTTACAGGTGTGGTTTTGGGTGTATTGACCGCATCTTTTGGTGTAACTGGTTATTCCTTACCTCGGGACCAAATTGGTTATTGGGCAGTAAAAATTGTAACAGGCGTACCAGACGCTATTCCTGTAATAGGCTCGCCTCTGGTAGAGTTATTACGCGGAAGTGCTAGTGTAGGACAATCCACTTTGACTCGTTTTTATAGTTTACACACTTTTGTATTACCTCTTCTTACCGCCGTATTTATGTTAATGCACTTCCCAATGATACGTAAGCAAGGTATTTCTGGTCCTTTATAAAGAATATATACCATCTTGTAATCAATCATCTATCACTTGGGGTAGGAACACTAGTATTTCATTGCTACAAATATGGATTATTGAAAAAAAAAAAAAAAATAAGACATGTATTGGGATATTTCTCTTCAACTCTACAAAAATGTATTATTTTTTTGACACTCATAGTTGAAGTGAATTTTCCGAAGATAAAATGGATTATGGGAGTGTGTGACTTGAACTATTGATCGGGCCTTGCAGATATATGTCCTTATCTATCTGCCGCATTTGAATTCACAACAAAAAAATGTGTCTTTGTTCCAACCACCGCGTAAGCCCCATACAGAAGATAGGCCGGTTCGTTTGAAGAGAATCTTTTCTATGATCAGACCCGATCATGTCGTGTATGATATGAACAGGCTCCGTAAGATCCAGTAGAATAAGTGATTGACATAATCCGGATTATGTTTTATATATTTCACTTACTAAATAGTATAGAAATGTATT